TCAAGAGAAGCTCCTGTCGAAGTTCACTATGAATCCTTGGGCACCTATCATGAGATTTATGCACACTATCTAATAATAAGAAATAAAAAAAAAGAAATTATTTTTGTATATATTCGAACTACTGTTGGTCATATTTATCTTTATCGAGAGATTGAAGAAGCTATACAAGGATTTTCTCGAGCCTGCTCATATGGTAAGACCATACTTAAGTAATTCTATGATATCCGTGTAATTCGAGTCTTTTGGGTTCAACTAGGATCACAATTCATCAATTTTTAGGTGAATTAAGATTCATAAAAGGAAGTTTTCTAATCATTAACTCAAAACCATTCATTGTGTAATTCTACTTAAGCGGAATACGGAGGTACTTATGGCAGAACGGGCCAATTTGGTCTTTCACAATAAATCGATAGATGGAACTGCCATGAAACGACTTATTAGCAGATTAATAGATCACTTTGGAATGGCATATACAGCACACATACTGGATCAAGTAAAGACTCTGGGTTTCCAGCAAGCCACTGCTACATCCATTTCATTAGGAATTGATGATCTTTTAACAATACCTTCTAAGGGATGGCTAGTTCAAGATGCTGAACAGCAAAGTTTGATTTTAGAAAAACACCATCATTATGGAAATGTCCATGCAGTAGAAAAATTACGCCAATCCATCGAGATATGGTATTCTACAAGTGAATATTTGCGACAAGAAATGAATCCTAATTTTAGGATGACTGACCCTTATAATCCAGTCCATATAATGTCTTTTTCGGGAGCTAGAGGAAATGTGTCTCAAGTACATCAATTAGTAGGTATGAGAGGATTAATGTCCGATCCACAAGGACAAATGATTGATTTACCTATTCAAAGCAATTTACGCGAAGGACTCTCTTTAACAGAATATATAATTTCTTGCTACGGAGCCCGCAAAGGGGTTGTGGATACCGCTGTACGAACATCAGATGCGGGATATCTTACGCGCAGGCTTGTCGAAGTAGTTCAACATATTGTTGTACGTAGGACAGATTGTGGCACCATTCGGGGTATTTCTGTAAGTCCTAGAAACGGCAGGATGCCGGAAAGAATTTTTACCCAAATATTAATAGGTCGCGTATTAGCAGACGATATATATCTAGGTTCGCGATGCATTGCGACTCGCAATCAAGATATCGGGGTTGGGCTTGTAAATAGATTCATAACCTTTCGAACCCAACCAATAGCCATTCGAACTCCTTTTACTTGTAGGAGTACGTCTTGGATTTGTCGATTATGTTATGGCCGAAGTCCTACTCACGGCGACCTGGTCGAATTAGGAGAAGCTGTAGGTATTATTGCAGGTCAATCCATTGGGGAGCCCGGTACTCAACTAACATTAAGAACTTTTCATACGGGCGGAGTATTCACAGGGGGTACTGCAGAACATGTACGAGCTCCTTATAATGGCAAAATTAAATTTAATGAGGAGTTGGTGCATCCCACACGTACACGTCATGGACACCCTGCCTTTCTATGTTATATAGACTTGTATGTCACTATTGAGAGCGAAGATAGTCTACATAATGTGAATATTCCTCCAAAAAGTTTTCTTTTAGTTCAAAATGATCAATATGTTGAATCCGAACAAGTTATTGCTGAAATTCGTGCGGGGGCATCAACTCTGAATTTTAAGGAAAAAGTTCGAAAACATATTTATTCTGATTCAGAAGGAGAAATGCACTGGAGTACCGATGTGTATCATGCACCCGAATTTACATATGGTAATGTTCATCTCTTACCAAAAGCAAGCCGTTTATGGATATTGTCGGGAAGACCATACAGATCCAGTGTAGTCTCCTTTTCACTCCACAAGGATCAAGATCAAACAACCGGGAATTCTCTTTCTTTCGAACAAATAATTTATAACTTATCAATGACTAATGATCAAGTACAAAATAAATTTTTGGATCCTTATATTAAAAAATCTAGTAAAAAAGAACATAGGAGTCCGAATTATTCAGAACTTAATGGGATAGGTCATTGTAATCACATATATCCTGCAAAAAACTCCGATTTATTGGCAAAGAGGCGAAAAAATAGATTAATCATTCCATTTCAATTTCAATTGAGTCAAGAACGAGAAAAAGAATTAATGTCCCTTTCCAACGGTATCTCGATTGAAATACCCATAAATGGTATTTTCCGTAGAAATAGTATTTTTTCTTATTTCAATGATCCTCGATACCGAACAAAGAGTTCGGGAATTACTAAATATGAAACTATAGAAATGCATTCCAGCGTTAAAAACGAGGACTTGATTGAGTATCGAGGAGTCAAAGAATTTCGACCAAAATACCAAATGAAAGTCGATCGGTTTTTTTTCATTTCCCAGGAAGTACATATTTTACCCGGATCTTCTTCGATAATGGTACGGAACAATAGTATCATTGGAGTAGATACAAAAATTACTTTAAATACAAGAAGCCGCGTAGGCGGAGTGGTTCGGGTGGAGAGGAAAAAAAAAAAGATTGAACTTAAAATTTTTTCTGGAGATATCTATTTTCCTGGGGAAACAGATAATATATCCCGACACAGCGGCATTTTGATACCACCAGGAAAGACAAATTACAAGGAATCAAAAAATTTAAAAAATTGGCTCTATGTTCAACGGATCACCCCTACTAAGAAAAAGTATTTTGTTTTGGTTCGACCCGTAGTCACATATGAAATCACGGACGGTATCAATTTAGCAACACTTTTCCCTCAGGATCTGTTGCAAGAAAGGGGTAATGTGCAACTTCGAGTTTGCAATTATATCCTTTATGGAAATGGCAAAGTCACCCGGGGAATTTATGACACAAGTATTCAATTAGTACGTACTTGTTTAGTATTGAATTGGAACCAAGACAAAAAAGATTCTTCTATCGAAGAGGCCCGTGCTTCATTTGTTGAAGTAAGGACAAATGGTATAATTCGATATTTCCTAAAGATCGGTTTAGTGAATACGGCTCTTTCGTATATCGGTAAAAGAAAGAATCCCCCCCCTTTTTCTGATGATGGCTTAAAGTATACCAATATGAATCCGTTTTTTTCCATTTATTCAAAGCCCAAACTTCAACAAGCATTTAACCCAAATCAAGGAACTGTTCGTATGTTGGTGGGTAAAAATAAGGAATGTCAGTCTTTTATAATTTTGTCATCATCCAATTGTTTTCGAATGGGTCCATTCACACTCAACGGTGTAAAATATCCTAAAGAATCCATTAAAAAAGATCGCCTAATTCTAATTAAGAATTCATTCGGTCCTTTAGGAACAGTCCTTAATTTTGCGAATTTTTTTTTTTTTTACCATTTAATAACTCATAATCAGATCTTGGTAAATAATTATTTACAACTGGACAATTTAAAACAAACCTGTCAAGTCCTTAAATATCAATATTATTTAATGGATGAAAATGGAATAATTTATAATCCCAATTTTTGTAGTAATATAATTTTGAATCCATTCAATTTGCATTGGGATTTTCTTCATTACAATTTTTGTGACGAGACATCTACAAAAATGCGTCTTGGACAATTTATTTGTGAAAATATATGTATAAAAAAAAATGGACTGCACTTAAAACCGGGTCAAATTATAATTGTTCAATTTGATTCGGTAGTAATAAGATCGGCTAAGCCCTGTTTAGCTACCCCAGGAGCAACAGTTCATGGGCATTATGGAGAAATCATTTATGAAGGGGATACCCTAGTTACATTTATATATGAAAAATCGAGGTCTGGTGATATAACGCAAGGTCTGCCAAAAGTGGAACAAGTCTTAGAAGTTCGTTCGGTTGAGTCAATATCCATGAATCTCGAAAAGAGGATTAATGGTTGGAACGAACGTATAAAAAAAATTCTTGGAATTCCATGGGGATTCTTGGTTGGGGCTGAGCTAACTATAGCACAAAGTCGTATCTCTTTGGTTAATAAGATCCAAAAGGTTTATCGATCCCAGGGGGTGCAGATTCATGATCGGCATATCGAAATTATTGTACGGCAAATAACATCTAAAGTCTTGGTTTCAGAGGATGGAATGTCTAATATTTTTTTGCCCGGAGAACTAATTGGATTGTTTCGAGCAGAACGAACGGGGCGCGCTTTGGAAGAAGCGATCTGTTACCGAACGATCTTATTGGGAATAACGAGAGCATCCCTGAATACTCAAAGTTTTATATCCGAAGCAAGTTTTCAAGAAACTGCCCGAGTTTTAGCAAAAGCTGCTCTCCGAGGCCGTATTGATTGGTTGAAAGGATTAAAAGAAAACGTTGTTCTGGGGGGGGTGATACCCGTTGGTACTGGATTCAAGGGATTCGTACACCGATCAAATCAACATAAGAGCATTAGCATTCCTTTGAAAAAAAAAAACAAGAATAGACTCGAGGGAGAAACGAGAGATATTTTGTTTTACCACAGAGAATTGTTGGATTCTTGTTTTTTAAAGAATTTAGGTGATAGATCAAAACAACAATGATTGGGGGGATTTAACAGAAGAGATTCATCTTTTTTTATCTTTATTATTGATTATTGTTATTTAATTAATTAATTTAGTATCTTAGTAATGTAATAAAATACGTTCACTAAAAAAAAAGATAAAAATAGACAGGAATTTTTAGTTTGGGTTGTGTATCAATATCCAGGTTAAAAAAGAAGGTTCCGTTGGAACAAATTTTTATTTCAGGATACCTCATCTCTTTATTCAAAAAAGAGTTAAAGTGTGTGGAGAAATGACAAGAAGATATTGGAACATCAATTTGGAAGAGATGATGGAGGCGGGAGTTCATTTTGGGCATGGTACTCGAAAATGGAATCCCCGAATGTCACCTTATATCTCTGCAAAATGTAAGGGTATTCATATTATAAATCTTACCAGAACTGCTCGTTTTTTATCAGAGGCTTGTGATTTAGTTTTTGACGCAGCAAGTAGGGGAAAACAATTTTTAATTGTTGGGACAAAAAATAAAGCAGCTGATTCAGTAGCATGGGCTGCAATAAGGGCTCGATGTCATTATGTTAATAAAAAGTGGCTTGGGGGTATGTTAACGAATTGGTCCACTACAGAAACAAGACTTCATAAATTCAGGGACTTACGAATGGAACAAAAGGCGGGGCGACTCGCGCGTCTTCCGAAGAGAGATGCCGCGGTGGTAAAGAGACAATTATCTCACTTGCAAACATATCTGGGCGGTATTAAATATATGACAGAATTACCTGATATTGTAATCATTGTTGATCAACAAAAAGAATATACAGCTCTTCGAGAATGTATTACTTTGGGAATTCCAACGATTTGTTTAATCGATACAAACTGTGACCCGGATCTCGCCGATATTTCGATTCCGGCAAACGATGATGCTATATCTTCAATCCGATTAATTCTTACCAAGTTAGTATTTGCAATTTGTGAAGGTCGTTCTAGCTATGTAAGAAATACTTGATTTTTTTATGAAATCAACACTTCAATTCCTATAATTTATAATATAATTGGTTAATGTTCCTGAATATCAAAAACTATATAATAAATTAAAGGGAAAGGGCTGGTGATATTATGTGATTTGATTAATTGGTATCCTAAATAAAAAGTAAATTCAAAAAAAAGTAGACAAGTCGAGAAAGAGATGATTGAATCAAAATAAATTTTTTTAAGTTTTATTTCTGTCAGAGGACAATATGAATATTCTATCATATTCAATCAACACACTAAAGAAGGGGTTATATGATATGTCTGGTGTGGAAGTAGGTCAACATTTTTATTGGCAAATAGGGGGTTTCCAAATCCACGGTCAAGTACTTATAACTTCTTGGGTTGTAATTGCTATCTTACTAGGTTCAGCTGCTATAGCTGCTCGTAATCCACAAACCATTCCGACAGGGGGTCAGAATTTCTTGGAATATGTCCTTGAATTTATTCGAGACGTGAGTAAAACACAAATTGGAGAAGAATATCGCCCTTGGGTTCCCTTTATTGGAACTATGTTTCTATTTATTTTTGTTTCTAATTGGTCAGGGGCCCTTTTCCCGTGGAAAATCATACAGTTACCTCACGGGGAGTTAGCCGCACCCACGAATGATATAAATACTACTGTTGCTTTAGCTTTACTCACATCAGTAGCCTATTTCTATGCGGGTCTTACAAAAAAAGGGTTAGGTTATTTTGGTAAATACATTCAACCAACCCCAATTCTTTTACCCATTAACATTTTAGAAGATTTCACAAAACCTCTATCACTTAGTTTTCGACTTTTTGGAAATATATTAGCGGATGAATTAGTAGTTGTTGTTCTTGTTTCTTTAGTACCCTTAGTGGTTCCTATACCTGTCATGTTCCTCGGATTATTTACAAGTGGGATTCAGGCTCTTATTTTTGCAACTTTAGCCGCGGCTTATATAGGCGAATCCATGGAGGGTCATCATTGATTAGTCTTAGGAAGATTTAGTTTAGATCCAATCATGTGTGGCTCAAGAGACTCTATTACCATTAGATTCTATCAAGATAGAATCTAATGGTAATAGAGTCTCTTGAAAAAACTTAGTTGGTTAGTAGAGAGCGGTTGCACCAGATATGTAGAATCTAATGCTTATAGGTTCATATTTTGAAGTTAAAAATTTTTCGATTAGATGTTTCGAAGAATTATTAGAAAATCTGATTGAATTTAAGAGATATTATAGGCGGTTTACGTTATGTAAGAAACATATGTATATTTTATATTATATATTGACAAGTTAAGTTATATATGAACGTAATTTGCACTATTTGAATTTGGCTAGAGATGTCAGCCGTTGTATGTAGTCAGAAAGACTCTCCGATTAGTAACTAAAAATTTCTAATGATCTAACTAATGATCTAATAATATATTAATTAAAATTTGGCGTTTTTAATTCTTTCTACTGGATGGATATTCCAATGGAATAATTAAGTTCTAATTCATTGGTTCATTGTATCATTAACCATTTCTTTTTTTTGTGTGAGGAACTTATCTATCATGAATCCACTGATTTCTGCCGCTTCCGTTATTGCTGCTGGATTGGCTGTAGGGCTTGCTTCTATTGGACCTGGAGTTGGTCAAGGTACTGCTGCAGGCCAAGCTGTAGAAGGTATTGCGAGACAGCCCGAGGCGGAGGGAAAAATCCGAGGTACTTTATTACTTAGTTTAGCTTTTATGGAAGCTTTAACAATTTATGGATTGGTTGTAGCATTAGCCCTTTTATTTGCAAATCCTTTTGTTTAATCCGAGAAAAAAAAATATATATTTCTCATATTTCTTTTAGGGTCTTGGACGTGCAGGTTGTTTTTTCACATTATATTATAATTATAATTTCGTCCCTACACAATTACTTATACTTATTCATTCAGAAAATAACCCAAGGGAAGGACTGATTTGAAGATGAAGAATTAGTGTTACCCACTCGTTTTCTTCCTTCCTTCCCTTTCCGTAGTCCAACGCATAAGTTCCCCAACAAAGGAGCTATTTCGCAATTCAC